CCTACCCGACTTCAAAGCTCTCATAGAGATCGGGTAGAGAATTGAGGTTTAGACTTGTTCCAATCAGGTTTCGATGCATGAATCCTTCCTCCGATGAGCCAGTCTCCGTTCTGTGGTAGGGCAAGCACACAGTGAAGTATCAATCAAAACCTACACTCCATCTCTGCCTATAGTCTCGTTCCTCTCCACTCTACTTTTCTAAGGAAATCCGCCGATTCATTATACGGTTCCTAAATCTGCTTATTCAATCTCTTGTCCAGAGTCAAATATCACTCCACCAGGGCTGTTGGCTTTCGCGAAGCAAGAAGAAGACCAAGACCGGGAAAATGAGTTAGAATCTATGCTAGCGTGCTCTATCTAAACCTACAGTCAACTAGCTACTTGTCTCAGGTAGCTTGTCCCCTGAAAGAAGCGTGCCCCATACCTACTACCAAACAAAGGAATTCTTAAACATCCCTCCATTCCAGACAAGAGAGCTCTAGTCTGATTAGCCCGATCCACCATCTCGAAATGGATACTATTAGAAAACAACCTACCTTATCCAGCTAGCAGGGGATAGAGAGGGGGGATCCCCATTTTTAGACGGAAATGGGGAGACTCGGAAAGCAGCCTGCCTTAGTGATTGAGCTTCAAGAACAGAAAAATCTCTGGTTATCATCCCGACCAGTTCGTCGATTGAATGAATTGATTGGCTAGTGTCACACAGGTCTATCAATACAGAACAGAAATTTTCACAAGAGAGAGAGAAAGGGTAGACGAAGCTTTCAGTCTCATATGTATGATCTTTCGGTACATTCTTCTTGGGCCGGGTTTACCTGTTTATATGTCTACTCTCTTATTACTTTTTTTAGTATTCCGTTTGATGCTTGAAACGAAAGATTTGGAGAAAGGGAAGTGAGTGGCAAGATAATAGATATTGAGTCCATCATGAGATGACCTCCCCTACCTTTGATGTACTTGACTTCGAGAAGCCTTGGCCTGTGTACGGGTTGGAGGAAGAATAACAGCACTTTTGCTCTGCTGCTCCTCGGTCGGAGATAGCAGTTCATGAACTGCCCTGCTCGAAGGATCGTAGCCCGAACTGACCTAGCTGCAGAGGAGAAGTTTGACTTCCGAGAGCGTTTCCTAGCCGTCTTGTCCTTGGGGAAGGAAGTACCACTCTTGAAAGCAAATAGAAAAACAGCCACTATCTTAGCAGCTGAAAAAGGGCTTTCATAGGGGAGAAAAGTAAACTCCTTGCCCGTTCCGCTACTTCACTTCTTGGCTTGAAGCGCCTTTTCACTTTGTTGGCTAAAAGTGGAAGAACACTGTCCGAGTGCTCCCCCGAGAGGATGCTTTGAGATTGGCTTGAGGCTCCGCTTCCTTCTATTCAGATTCCCTGCGATGCCTCGTATCAGAGACACTTTTCGTTTTCAGTTCATTGTCTTTTTCTCGAGTTTAGGGGAGGACTAAAGCAGGTGATCACTCTAAATAGCGTAAATAGAGTGTTTGGTGGATCCCCAACCCCTCTTTGAAATTCTTCTTCCCACTGCGGTAATAGGGTTTGTTTGGTCTAAAGACTCTTTCTTCCTACTGCCAAGTCAATGCTAAGACCGGTTACGTTATGCCGCATCTGAGATGAGCTAGAGGTCAGAAATTGTTGAAGAAACAACAAGATCTTTCTTTTGTCCCTTCCAGGCGATCGGAAAATAAAGAACTGGTTAATATATTCAAGATAATTACGTATTTACAAAATACTGTCTCAATTCATCCTAGTTCATCAGATCCGGGGTGTGATAGGGTTCTGAAGGATGAACCGGATATGGACAGTTCCAATAAGATTTCATTCTTGAACAAAAATCCATTTTTTGATTTATTTCATCTATTCCATGACCGGAACAGGGGAGGATACACGTTACACCACGATTTTGAATCAAAAGAGAGATTTCAAGAAATGGCAGATCTATTCACTCTATCAATAACCGAGCCGGATCTGGTGTATCATAAGGGATTTGCCTTTTCTATTGATTCCTACGGATTGGATCAAAAACAATTCTTGAATGAGGCCGGGGATGAATCGAAAAAGAAATCTTTATTGGTTCTACCTCCTATTTTTTATGAAGAGAATGAATCTTTTTCTCGAAGGATCAGAAAAAAATGGGTCCGGATCTCCTGCGGGAATGATTTGGAAGATCCAAAACCAAAAATAGTGGTATTTGCTAGCAACAACATAATGGAGGCAGTCAATCAATATAGATTGATCCGAAATCTGATTCAAATCCAATATAGTACCTATGGGTACATAAGAAATGTATTGAATCAATTCTTTTTAATGAATCGATCCGATCGCAACTTCGAATATGGAATTCAAAGGGATCAAATAGGAAAGGATGCTCTGAATCAGAGAACTATAATGAAATATATGATCAACCGGCATTTATCGAATTTGAAAAAGAGTCAGAAGAAACGGTTCGATCCTCTTATCTTGATTTCTCGAACCGACGAGAGATTCATGAATCGG